ATGATTTAGAAGTTCGAAATTTTAGCATTCAGACCGTTTTGGTAATTTTTAGTACTAACTTTTCAGTGTTAAAAAAAATTAAGTATAGTGTTATATTTATATATGTATATATATATAACGTGGTGGTGGCATAAGTCAACCCATACTACAACTCGTTGATTTTGATGCGCTTAGTCGGGTCTTCCTTGGTTTCGGGGTTTGACAAGGATAAACAGGATTCGCCGGGCGTAGGGGGTAAGGGGGTTTGTCGCGCAAAAACCAAAAGGGGGGAAGCATATAGTATAGAATGAAGCTGATAAAGAATAGTGTTATGTACTTGACTTAAAATAATGTGGATTCTTGTGTTATGTCTTTCAATCATTAAACTATATTACTCATGCAAGAAAAATGTTCTACCTTAATTCACCTTTTGCGCTTGCACTCTGAGATGCAGATGAAAGGCAGACCAGAAAAAGGTACGTTATGCATATAAAAGAATGCTCGGCATGGTGGGTAACGAGTCGTATGTACTACACCATTAATCAAATGCCAGTATAATTATCTGTGGGTGGAATTTTACAGTTATGTCCCTGAAATAGGAACCAGATGCCAGTAATAGTTCACTAAGTGTTACCCTCACAATTATTGTCCCTGACCCTATCATTAATAATATGCCTTTATATAAACTGGTTGGTGGTCTCTTACTACATTAATATTTTCTTAGTAGATGAGGGTTGAGTTTGCAAGGAAAATGGTGAGTTCAATTGTATGGGGATATATCCTGTATGCTCTTATTCAAGCTATGCTGAATAGATATTTAAAATGTATTATGCACCCCTTAATATTAATTACATGCTTTATGGTTAAGATAGACAATAGGGGATTATGCATATATGTACTAAAGCATTAATGTAATATTATGCATAATATGTACTATACCATAAGGCGTGTGGCAGAAAATAGTTTAGTTTAGAATTCTGGCTTTGGGAGCCAGTGGTGGGAGTTAGAATCTCCTTTTTCTGGCACTAGGGGGGATTTTAACCTCCGATCTTCGGATTACAAGACCGATGCTTTTAGGCTAAGCTACTAGGGCAGGCTCAGTTTAATGCTTTGTTTTCTAGTCATCCTGCTAGGGGAATAAGGACTAAGAATAGGGCGAAGTAAAGGATAGATGCTAACTGTCCAATAATGATAAATGGGTGTTCTACTGGCATCCCTCCAATTCATGTCAGGATAAGCATATCTGCAACGAGGGCTCAAAATAGGAATTGGGTGATTGGTCGGAACGTCAGTCCTCGTTGTTTTGATGTATGTAGAATGGGGACTACTATTAAGACTAAAATGGAGAATAGTAGTGCAAGGACGCCCCCCAGTTTGTTGGGAATTGATCGTAAAATGGCGTAGGCGAATAGGAAGTATCATTCAGGCTTGATATGAGGGGGTGTGACTAATGGGTTTGCTGGGGTGAAGTTTTCTGGGTCTCCTAGCAGGTTTGGAGAAAATAGGGCTAGAGATGTAAGTGCTAGTAGTATAATTGCAAATCCTAGTAGGTCTTTATATGAGAAGTAGGGGTGAAATGAGATTTTGTCTGCGTCGGAGTTTAGGCCCATGGGGTTGTTTGATCCTGTTTCGTGTAGAAAGAGTAAGTGTATGATAGTTGCTGCGGCGATGACGAATGGGAATAGGAAGTGGAAGGCGAAGAATCGTGTTAGGGTTGCATTGTCTACTGAGAAGCCCCCTCAAATTCATTGGACTAGGTCATTTCCTATGTAGGGGACGGCGGATAGTAAGTTGGTAATTACTGTTGCGCCTCAGAAGGACATTTGTCCTCATGGGAGTACGTAGCCGACGAATGCTGTTATTATGACTAGTAGTAAAAGGACAACTCCAATATTTCATGTCTCTTTGTAAAGGTATGACCCGTAATATAGTCCTCGAGCGATATGTATATAAATGCAAATAAAGAAGAATGATGCTCCGTTGGCGTGAATATTGCGGATAAGTCATCCGTAATTGACGTCTCGACAGATGTGGGCTACGGAGGAGAAGGCAGTGGAGATGTCTGATGTGTAGTGTATGGCTAAAAATAGTCCTGTAAGGATTTGGGTAATGAGACATAGCCCTAGGAGGGAGCCAAAGTTTCATCATACTGAAATGTTTGAGGGGGCTGGTAAATCGACTAGTGCGTCGTTAGCGATTTTAATTAGAGGGTGTGTTTTTCGTAGGCTTGCCATTAGGGGTTCTTATAGTTGAATAACAACGGTGGTTCTTCAAGTCACTGGTCTCGGTTAGAATCCGAGTGGGAATTATGACTTATCTTGTGTCTTTACTGTTAATAGCTTTAATTGTTGGGTTAGTCGCTGTGGCTTCGAATCCTGCACCTTATTTTGCTGCTTTTGGTTTAGTGGTAGCGGCGGGGGTCGGGTGTGGTGTATTAATTGGTCATGGAGGATCTTTCCTGTCGCTAGTTCTTTTTTTAATTTATTTGGGCGGGATGCTTGTTGTGTTTGCCTATTCGGCAGCTTTAGCTGCTGAGCCTTTTCCTGAAGCTTGGGGGGATCGGTCTGTGATTGGATATGTTTTAATTTATTTGCTTGGTGTGGGTCTAATGGTTAATTTGTTTTGTGAGGGGTGATATGAGGGGTCTTGAATTGTTGTTGATGGTTTGAAGGAGTTTTCTATACTGCGGGGGGACGTAAGTGGTGTGGCCGTGATGTATTCTTCGGGTGGGGGTATGTTGGTTATTTGTGCATGGGTATTACTATTAACTTTGTTTGTTGTGTTGGAGTTAACGCGCGGGTTAAGCCGAGGTTCTCTTCGGGCTGTTTAGAGTATAGCTAGGAGAATTGCAACGGCTGTGGATAGGAGGAAGATTGTTAGGTAAGTTTTAATTATTCCTTGTTGTGTGTCGCTTACATTTTTGGCCATTTTCACTTGTAGGGAGGAAGCTCCTTTTGGGCCTGCTGCTTCGAATCATGTTTGGTCTACTAGTTGTGTGGCGATTGATTGGCCTAGGATGAGGTTGAGTTTTGGGGTTGACCGGTGAATGATTGTTGGGAAATAGCCTAGTATATTTGAGAAGTGGTGTAGGGGAGTTGTAGGTTTTGTTTTGAATTGTTTGTTGGTTAATATAGTTAATTCAATGGCTGTAAGAAGTCCAATAATGGTTACTAGTAGGGCGGCAAGTTTAAGGGTGGTTGGTATTGTTATAACGGGTGTTTTTGAGGGGAGGAAATTTGAGGTAATGATGAGTCCTGCAATAATGCTTCCTCAGGCAAGTCGTTTGATAGGGTTAATTACTGATGGGGTGTTTTCATTGATTGGTGAAAGGGGGAGAAATCGGGGGGTTCCTATGTTTACAAAGAATACTACTCGGAAGCTATATACTGCGGTAAAGGATGTGGCAATTAGTGTGAGGATTAGGGCTCAGGCGTTTAGGTGAGAGGTGTTTAGGGCCTCAATAATAGCATCTTTTGAGAAGAAACCGGCTAGGAATGGCGTGCCCGTTAGTGCTAGGCTTCCAATAGTTAAGCAGGTTGATGTGAAAGGTATTAGGTTTTGAAGGCCCCCCATTTTTCGGATATCTTGTTCATCATTTAGGCTGTGAATAATTGATCCAGAGCATAGGAATAGTATTGCCTTGAAAAAGGCGTGTGTGCAGATATGTAGGAACGCTAGTTGGGGTTGGTTGAGTCCGATTGTAACCATTATTAGCCCTAGTTGACTGGATGTGGAGAAAGCAACGATTTTTTTAATGTCGTTTTGGGTTAAGGCACAGGCGGCTGTGAATAGAGTGGTTAGGGCTCCTAGGCAGAGGCAGATTGTTAATGCTAATTTATTGTTTTCCATAAGTGGATGTAGGCGGATGAGTAGAAAGATTCCGGCTACAACTATAGTGCTGGAGTGAAGTAGGGCAGAGACTGGGGTGGGACCCTCCATGGCGGAGGGGAGTCATGGATGTAGTCCGAATTGGGCTGATTTTCCGGTTGCGGCTAAAATTAAACCAATTAGGGGGAGGGTCATATCAAAGTTTTTGGAGAGGAAGAAGATTTGTTGGATTTCCCATGAGTTTAGGTTTATAGCGAGTCAGGCCATACTTATGATGAGTCCAATGTCACCTACTCGGTTGTATAGGACGGCTTGTAAGGCTGCTGTGTTGGCGTCTGCTCGTCCATATCATCAACCGATGAGAAGGAAGGATATAATTCCTACGCCTTCTCAGCCAATGAAGAGTTGAAACATATTATTGGCTGTAACAAGAATGATCATGGCTACTAGGAATAGGAGTAGGTATTTAAAGAATCGGTTTATGTGTGGGTCAGAATGTATGTATCAGGATGCAAATTCTAGGATTGATCATGTCACGTAGAGGGCGATTGGGGTGAAGATTAAAGAGTAGTGGTCAAATTTAAAGCTGATATTAATGTCAAAGAGTGTCGTGTTTATTCAGTGTCAGTTAGTGACGATGGTTTCGGCTCCCTGATCTAGGAAGATTGTGAGGGGCAGTAGGCTAACCAGGAATGCCGTGCTTACGGCGGTTTTGACGTGCGTAATTGCTCATTTCGGGTCTTGGGGTTTTGGGTTTAGTGTTGTTAGTAGGGGATAAATGAGGATGGCAATTACTAGGATTAAGGATGATGATAAGGTTAGGGTTGTTGGGTGCATAGCTTCCACTTGGATTTGCACCAAGAGTTTTTGGTTCCTAAGACCAATGGATGAGCTGTTATCCTTTAGAAGCGCGAGGAAACCACGGAGTTTAACCGTGGGTTATAAGGATTAGCAGTACTTATTGCCTCGGGGCTTTCCTCGGTGAGTAAGGGGATTTTAACCTCTATCTTTAGAATCACAATCTAGTATTTTTTATTAAACTATACTTACTAGTAGCATCAACCTCATATGAGTTCTGGTTTGATAATCAAGAGGATAACTGGGAGTAGGTGTAATGTCATTAGTAGGTGTTCTCGTGTGTGGAATGGGGATAGTCCTATGATGTGGGCTGGTGTTGGGCCTCGTTGGGTTATTAGGAATAAGTATAGGGAGTAGCCTGCTGTAATTAGTGTTCCGGTTCCTGTTAGAGCGATTGTTCATGGGGATCAGTTAAATAGGGAAGTAATAACGGTCAATTCTCCTATAAGATTGGGGAGTGGGGGTAGTGCCAAATTAGCCAGGTTGGCGGTGAATCATCAGACTGTGGTTAATGGGAAGATTATTTGTAGGCCTCGGGCAAGAATTATGGTTCGGCTGTGGGTTCGTTCGTAGGCGGTGTTGGCTAAGCAGAATAATGCGGAGGACACTAGTCCGTGGGCGATTATTAAAATGATTGCGCCTGTGAATCCTCATGGGGTTTGGATTAGGATGCCTCCTGCAACTAGGCCTATATGACTTACAGATGAGTAGGCAATCAGGGATTTCAAGTCTGTTTGTCGTAAGCAAATTGATCCTGTTATGATAATGCCTCATAAGGCTAAAATAATGAAAGGGTAGGCTAGTTCTTTGGAGAGTGGGTCTAGTATAACTATTATTCGTATTATTCCGTAGCCTCCTAGTTTTAGCAAGACTGCAGCTAGGACCATTGACCCTGCTACGGGGGCCTCAACGTGGGCTTTAGGGAGTCAGAGGTGTACCCCATACAGTGGTATTTTGACTAGGAATGCTAATAAGCATCCGGCTCATCAAATTTTGTGTCCTCAGGAATTTAGGGCTAGGGGTTGGGAATATTGTAAAATTAGCATGGATAGGGTTCCTGTTGATTGTTGTAGAAGGAGGAGGGCAACTAGGAGGGGTAGTGATCCTGCAAGCGTATAAAATAAAAAATATGTCCCTGCATTTAGGCGTTCGGTTTGGTTTCCTCATCGGGTAATAATAATTAGGGTTGGGATTAGTGTGGCTTCAAACATAATATAAAACATGATGATCTCTGTTGCGCCGAAGGCTATAATCAGGAATGTTTGTAAGGATGCCAGAAGTGTAATGTACAGTCGTTGGCGAGTAATTGGTTCTGGGTTAATATGGTTTTGGCTGGCTAGGATTATTAGTGGGAGGAGTCAGCACGTAAGAACTAGTAGAGGGGTGGATAGTGGGTCTGTTGCGAGATACTGATTAGAGGCGGATCAGCCGGTTTCTGATGTCCAGCTTAATCAGGACAGGCTAATGAGGGCAATTAGAAGGCTGTGCGCGGTTGTGGTGGTCCATAATCACTTAGGTGATGACAGCCAAATCGTCGGAAATAGCATGATTGTGGGAATTAATACTTTTAGCATTGTAGGAGGTTAAGATTTTGTAGGCGGTCGGTTCCATGGGTTCGGGCTGTGGCAACTAAAAGTGCCAGGCCTGCACTGGCTTCGCAAGCAGAAAAAGCTAGTAGTAATATAGGGGCGGCTGAGAATCCGGTTGTTTCAAATTGTAAGGCTCAGAGGGCTAGTGCAATAAATAAGGATAGTATTATTCCTTCTAGGCATAATAGTGCGGAAAGCAGGTGGGTGCGGTGAAATGTTAGGCCCATGAGCCCTAGTATGAAGGCTGAGCTAAAGCTAAAGTGTACGGGTGTCATAAGGGGGTCGTGGAGTTAAACCACGGTCTTCTGAGCCGAAATCAGAGGTCTTACATTGGACTAACCCCCTTATTCTGCTCATTCCAAGCCTCCTTGAGTTCATTCATAGACTAGGCCTAGCGTTAATAGGATTAGGACAGCTGAAGCTCAAAGAAGGGTTCCGATTGGGTTGTGGAGTTGATCTCCTCAGGGCAGTGGGAGGAGGAGAGCAATTTCTAAGTCGAACAGTAAGAATAGGATTGCGACTAAAAAGAATCGAATTGAGAAGGGTAGACGGGCTGATCCCAGGGGGTCGAAGCCACATTCGTAGGGTGATAGCTTTTCTGCGTCTGGGTTTATTTGTGGGAGTCAGAAGGATACTACCGCTAAGACTAGCGACAGGGCTGTTGTAATTAGTAAAATGGTGATAATTAAGTTCATTATCTTTCCTTGGGGTTTAACCAAGACCAGGTGATTGGAAGTCACTCGTACTAACATTAAATACTAGAAAGATATGAGCCTCATCAGTAGATTGACACGTAGAGGAATAGTCAGACTACGTCGACGAAATGTCAGTATCATGCGGCGGCTTCAAAGCCGAAGTGATGTTCGGATGTAAAGTGGTATTGGATTTGACGAAGTAGGCAGACAGCCAGAAAGGATGATCCAATAATGACGTGGAGTCCGTGGAAGCCTGTGGCCACAAAGAATGTTGAGCCGTAGACTCCATCTGCAATAGTGAAAGGTGCTTCGTAATATTCTATGGCTTGTAGGGCTGTGAAATAAAGTCCTAGTAGAATAGTTAGTGCGAGAGATTGGATGGCTTGTTTGCGCTCGCCTTCTATTAGGCTGTGATGGGCTCATGTAACTGTCACCCCAGACGCTAGTAGGACGGCTGTGTTGAGTAGTGGGACTTCAAAGGGGTCTAGCGGTGTGATTCCTGTGGGCGGTCAGCATCCTCCTAGTTCGGGCGTAGGTGCTAGGCTTGAGTGGTAGAAGGCTCAGAAAAACCCTAGGAAGAAGAACACTTCGGATGTAATGAAGAGAATTATGCCAAATCGTAGGCCTTTTTGTACTGGGGGTGTGTGGTGGCCTTGAAAGGTTCCTTCGCGGATGATGTCTCGTCATCATTGATATATTGTAAGAAGTAGAAGGATTAACCCAAGGGTTATAAGTGTGGTTGAATGAAAGTGGAACCAGATTGCTAGGCCGGAGGTCATTAATAGGGCTCCGATTGCGCCGGTTAGTGGTCATGGGCTTGGATCAACCATATGATACGCATGTGCTTGGTGGGCCATTAAACGTTCTCTTGTAAATATAGACTTAGTAGAAGTACGAATACGTATGCTTGAATTATTGCTACTGCGACTTCCAGAAGTGTTAAAAGGAATAGAACTGTTGCTGTTAAAATTGCTACTGTGGGTATTATGGGGAGGAGAACGAAAACAGCGGTAGCGATTAGTTGAATTAATAGGTGACCTGCGGTCAAGTTGGCTGTTAGTCGAACTCCTAGGGCCAGCGGACGGATAAATAAGCTAATTGTTTCGATAATAATTAGTACTGGAATCAGAGGGATGGGAGTTCCTTCTGGTAGCAGGTGGCCTAGGGCGACTGTTGGCTGATTACGCATTCCGATGATTACAGTGGCGAGTCATAGAGGCACTGCAAATCCTATGTTGAGTGATAGTTGTGTGGTTGGGGTGAAAGTGTAAGGGAGTAGGCCAAGTATATTGATTGTGATTAAAAATACTATTAGGGAGGCTAGCAGGAGGGCTCACTTATGGCCACCCACGTTTAGTGGGAGCATTAGTTGGTTTGTAAATCGGTTGATAAGTCATCCTTGGAGGGTAATTAGTCGGTTGTTAATTCATCGTGAGGATGGGGTTGGGTAAAGCACTCAGGGGAGAGCAATTGCAACAGCAATTAGGGGAATTCCCAGGTATGATGGGCTTGCAAACTGGTCGAAAAAGCTTATTGCCATGGTCAGTCTCAGGATTCGGTTTTGTGCTTTTCAGCATTTAGGGGGGTGGGCTCATTTGGGGAAATGTGGTTTAGGACTTTTGTGGGGATAATAGTGAGGAAGATAAGTCATGAAAATACTAAAATTGCAAATCAAGGGGCGGGGTTTAGTTGGGGCATTTCACTAGGGGTGGTTGGGAGGCACCAATCTTTGGCTTAAAAGGCCAACGCTGTAGCCCATATTTAGCTTCCTAGTGAGGCGTCTTCTAGTATAAGTGAGGATCAGTTCTCAAAGTGTTCGAGTGGAACTGCTTCAACTACAATAGGCATAAAGCTGTGATTAGCCCCGCAGATTTCAGAACACTGTCCGTAGAACACTCCTGGGCGGGAGGCGATAAAGGCAGTTTGGTTTAGACGGCCTGGGACTCCGTCCATTTTAATGCCCAGAGCTGGGACAGCTCAAGAGTGAAGGACGTCTTCAGCTGATACAAGCACTCGGATTGGGGACTCTATTGGAACAACCATTCGATGGTCTGTTTCAAGGAGGCGGAACTGACCAGGAGTTAGGTCTTGGGTCGGGATTATGTAGGAGTCGAAGCCTAGGTCTTCATAGTCAGTATACTCGTAGCTTCAGTATCATTGATGTCCTATGGCTTTAATTGTTAGGTGGGGGTCATTAATCTCGTCTATAAGGTAGAGAATTCGCAGGGAGGGGAGGGCAATTAAGACAAGAATTACGGCTGGTAATACTGTCCATACGATTTCGATTTCTTGTGAGTCTAAAATATACTTATTAGTGAGTTTTGTAGAGACTATGGCGACAATAATATAAAGTACTAGAGTGCTAATTAAAAATACAATTATTAGGGCGTGGTCGTGGAAGTGAAGAAGTTCTTCTATTACGGGTGATGCCGCGTCTTGGAATCCTAATTGTGTGGGATGTGCCATTAAGCTTAAAGCTTAAGACATGCAGGAGTTTAACCTACGATTTCACCTTGACAAAGTGATGTAATTTGCGAATTTACTAATGTCTTAGAAGGAAGTGGCAGAGTGGTTATGCGGCTGGCTTGAAACCAGCACATGGGGGTTCAATTCCTCCCTTCCTCGTTTAATTTGATTGAACTCGGACAAATGCTGGTTCTTCGAATGTGTGATAAGGCGGAGGGCATCCGTGGAGTCATTCTGCATTTGTTGTGGTCAGTTCTACTGATAAGACCTCTCGTTTAGCGGCGAAAGCCTCTCAGAGGATAAATAAAAACATGATTACGGCTACAAGGGAGATTATAGATCCAATTGAAGAGACTGTGTTTCAGAGGGTATAGGCATCTGGGTAGTCTGAGTATCGACGTGGCATTCCTGCTAGGCCAAGGAAGTGTTGGGGGAAGAAGGTGAGGTTAACACCTACAAACATAACTCCAAAGTGAATTTTGGTTCAGGTGCTGTGAAGAGTATAGCCTGTAAACAGGGGGAATCAGTGCACGAAACCTGCCATAATGGCAAAGACGGCACCCATTGATAAAACATAGTGGAAATGTGCAACTACATAATAGGTGTCGTGGAGAACAATGTCAATTGAAGAGTTGGCGAGCACGATTCCTGTCAGCCCTCCCACTGTGAATAGGAAGATGAAGCCGAGGGCCCATAGTATGGGGGTTTCTCATTTAATTGAACCTCCGTGAAGTGTTGCCAATCAACTGAAAACTTTTACGCCTGTAGGGATGGCAATAATTATTGTGGCAGATGTGAAATATGCGCGGGTGTCTACGTCCATTCCTACGGTAAACATATGGTGAGCTCAGACAATGAACCCCAGGAGTCCGATGGCTATTATAGCTCAGACCATTCCTATATACCCGAATGGTTCTTTTTTACCTGCATAGTAGGCTACAACGTGGGAAATAATGCCAAATCCTGGTAAAATGAGGATGTAGACTTCTGGGTGGCCAAAGAATCAGAACAGGTGTTGGTAAAGGATTGGATCTCCCCCACCGGCAGGGTCGAAGAATGTTGTGTTTAAGTTTCGATCTGTTAGCAGTATTGTAATGCCGGCAGCTAGGACGGGCAGTGATAGTAGAAGAAGGACTGCTGTAATAAGTACTGCTCAAATAAATAAGGGTGTTTGGTATTGAGAGATGGCCGGGGGCTTCATGTTAATGGTTGTAGTAATAAAGTTAATCGCCCCAAGAATTGAGGACACACCTGCTAAATGAAGGGAGAAGATAGTTAGGTCCACAGATGCGCCGGCGTGAGCGAGGTTACCCGCTAGTGGGGGGTAGACAGTTCAGCCTGTTCCGGCCCCGGCTTCTACACCAGATGAGGCTAAAAGGAGAAGGAAAGAAGGAGGCAGAAGTCAGAAGCTTATGTTATTTATTCGTGGGAATGCCATGTCTGGGGCCCCAATCATAAGGGGGATAAGTCAGTTACCAAATCCGCCAATGAGGATTGGCATTACTATAAAGAAGATTATTACAAAGGCGTGGGCGGTAACAATGACGTTGTAAATCTGGTCGTCGCCAAGTAGGGATCCGGGCTGGCTAAGCTCGGCCCGAATTAAAAGGCTGAGAGCAGTTCCAACTATTCCGGCTCAGGCACCAAATACAAGGTAAAGGGTGCCAATGTCTTTGTGGTTGGTAGAGAAGAATCAGCGCGTGATTGCCACAGGTAGGATGGCCGAAGTCAGGTGGTGGGTTGTAGCCCCAAAGATAGAGGTTTAAGTCCTCTTCCTATCAAGCTCCGTGGTGTATTAACATGTTAGATTGCAAATCTAAAGTCGTAGATTAACGTCTGCCGGGGCTTTCCCCGCCTTGCTCGGCCAACGGCGGGAAAGTAGATGAATGCTCGCTGGTTTGGGCGCTTAGCTGTTAACTAAGAGTTTGTAGGATCGAGGCCTTCTCATCTAGGAAGGCTTTAGCTTAATTAAAGTGTCTGAGTTGCATTCAGAAGATGTGGGATAGAGTCCCGCAAGTCTTAGTCAGAGACTAGGAGGTTTTTCACTCCTGCTTAGAGTTTTGAAGGCTCTTGGTCTAAATTTATCCTAAGTCTCTAGGTAACTAGGGACAGAATGGCTGGGGTGATTGGGAGGAGTCCCAGGGTTGTTACAGTGAATAGGGCTAGGGTGAGTGTTGATTGGGTGTTTTGGGTTCGTCATGGGATTGTTGTGGGAATTGTGCTTGGAGAGATGGTTAAGGTCATTGCGTAGCAGAGGCGGAGGTAGAAGTATAGGCTTAGTAGTGCTGCAAGGGCTATGATGGTTGCGGTGAGGGGTAGGTCTTGTGTTGTAAGTTCTTGTAGAATTAATCATTTTGGTATAAATCCTGTAAGAGGGGGGAGTCCTCCTAATGAGAGGAGGGCTAGGGCGGTTGTTGCTGCTAGGATAGGGCTTTTTGATCATATTGCTGACAGTGTATTGATTTTTGTGGCTGAGGATGCCTTTAGGGAGAGGAATGCTGTAGATGTTATAAGAATATATGTTCCTAGTGCTAGTAGGGTTAGTTGTGGTGTAAATTGTAGAATAATGATTATTCAGCCTATGTGCGCGATTGAGGAGTAGGCGAGGATTTTTCGTAGTTGGGTTTGGTTTAGGCCGCCTCAGCCGCCTGCAAGTGTTGATAGGAGGCCCAGGGATGTAAGTAGGAGGGGGTCGATGGCGGGGCCTACTTGAATAATTAGTGCAAGTGGTGCTAGTTTTTGTCATGTGGATAGAATTAGTCCTGTTAGGAGATCGAGACCTTGAAGTACTTCTGGTAGTCAGAAGTGTACAGGTGCTAGCCCAATTTTTAGTGCTAAAGCAATAATTACTATTGTTGAGGCGAGGGGGTGGGAGAGATCATTAATGTTTCATTCTCCGGTTATTCATGCATTTGTTGTTGATGCAAATAAAATTATTGCTGCTGCTGTAGCTTGTGTAAGGAAATATTTGGTTGTTGCTTCAACTGCTCGGGGGTGGTGTTGTTGTGCTATGAGGGGGGTGATTGCTAGGGTGTTAATTTCTAGGCCTATTCAGGCTAGGAGTCAGTGGGAGCTGGCAAAGGTTAGTGTGGTTCCTAGTCCTAGGCTGGATAATAGGATGACTAATACGTAGGGATTCATTGATAGGGGAGGGATTTTAACCGTCATGTTCGGGGTATGGGCCCGAAAGCTTAATTAGCTGACCTTATCATAGAAAGTGGTGTAGTGGAAGCACCAGGAGTTTTGATCTCCTGAGTATGGGTTCGACTCCCTTCTTTCTAGGAACTGGAGGGGCTTTAACCCTCATAAGCCACTCTATCAAAGTGGTCCTTGGGCATTCAGGCACGGTTCCTGTAGCTATTATAGTTGTGGGGGGAGGCCTGCAAATGCAATTGGTAGGGCGGTGTGTCATAATACTAGGGCAAGGGTTAGGGGTAAAAAGTTTTTTCATACTAAGTGTATTAGCTGATCATATCGAAATCGCGGGTAAGAGGCTCGTACTCATAGGAATATTACAGAGAGTAGGGCGGCTTTAAATATTAGGTTGATTGTTGTCAGTTCTGGTATTGTTGGCAGGTGTGATGCGCCGAGGAATAGAATTGCTGATAGGGTATTTATTAGTAGAATATTGGCGTATTCAGCGAGAAAGAAGAGGGCAAAAGGCCCTCCGGCGTATTCTACATTAAATCCTGAGACTAGCTCAGACTCACCTTCGGTAAGGTCGAATGGTGCACGGTTTGTCTCTGCTAGGGTTGAGATATACCATATTGCGGCTAGTGGTCAGGCGGGGATTAGGAGTCATACCCCTTCTTGGGTTGTGTTAAATGTTTGTAGTGTGTAACCCCCTGAAAAGATAATAATGGATAAGAGGATGAGTCCTAGGCTTACTTCATATGAAATTGTTTGGGCTACGGCTCGTAGAGCGCCAATTAGTGCGTATTTTGAATTTGAAGCTCAGCCTGATCCTAAAATTGAGTAGACGGCGAGGCTTGATAGGGCTAGGATAAATAGAATGCCTAGGTTTAAATCTGTGACCGGGTGTGGTATTGGTATTGGTGCCCATAGTGTCATGGCTAAGGTTAGGGCAAGTATTGGGGTTGCTAAAAATAGGATGGGGGATGATGTGGATGGGCGGATTGGTTCTTTGATGAAAAGTTTCACACCATCTGCAATTGGTTGAAGTAGTCCGTAGGGTCCAACGACATTCGGGCCTTTTCGTAATTGTATGTACCCTAGGACTTTTCGTTCGAGCAGAGTCAGGAAGGCTACAGCTAGTAGGACAGGGACAATGTATGCGAGGGGGTTGATTAAATGGGTTAAGAGAGTGTTTAGCATAAACTAAGAAGAGGATTTGAACCTCTGGCTGAAAGGGCTTAGGCCTTTTGCAATTACCATGCTCTGCCATCTTAGTGTGGCTTTATCTTGGCCTAGTTTATAGGTCCTCCATTTATTTAGTTGAGTTGTTTTCATTAATTAGGGGTGAGGCGTACTTTCGGCATGGGCCTCTCTTTTCCGATCCTTTCGTACTAGGAAAAGTGACGTTACAGATAGAAACTGACCTGGATTGCTCCGGTCTGAACTCAGATCACGTAGGACTTTAATCGTTGAACAAACGAACCCTTAATAGCGGCTGCACCATTAGGATGTCCTGATCCAACATCGAGGTCGTAAACCCCCTCGTCGATATGGACTCTGGGAGAGGATTGCGCTGTTATCCCTAGGGTAACTTGGTCCGTTGATCGGCCTATGGCCGGATCATTATTGGTCAGATGTTCTGTGACTTAGAGATGTCTCTCTTAGTTTTAGGTTAAGTTAACCCGGTCCACTCGGAGGATAGTTTTTTCTCCGTGGTCGCCCCAACCGAAGGTAAAATTCCATATTTCGCTAGGTTTGGAGCTTATTGGGTAAGCTGTTTGACGCGATTGGGTTTGTACCTTAAGCTCCAAAGGGTCTTCTCGTCTTGTACTTTTATGCCCGCTTCTGCACGGGCAGATCAATTTCACTGACTTGAGATGGGAGACAGTTAAGCCCTCGTTTGGCCATTCATACAGGTCTTCATTTAAAAGACAAGTGATTGCGCTACCTTTGCACGGTCAAAATACCGCGGCCGTTAAACTTGTGGTCACTGGGCAGGCTGGACCTCCTATACTTAGTGGTTTGCAGGAGGCGATGTTTTTGGTAAACAGGCGAGGCTTGTGTTTGCCGAGTTCCTTCCTTCTCTTTTAGTCTTTCCTTTAATGCGCTCCAGTGTGGGGTTAACGATTCTGGGGTATGAGGTTTTCTTGTTTTATTTTGTTATTCATATTGCCCTCTTTTTTTGGGTTCGTTGATTACCAGTGGTTTGTCCAGTCTGGTGTACACTTGCGCTGGGAGAGAGGTGTGCTCTCTTGTTACTCATTTTAGCATAGTCTCTTCCATGGTAAGCATGGAGCGGCCTGATAGTTGTAGGGGAGTGGGATTTTTTATTGGAATAATAAATTTTATGTCGTTTGAGCTTTAACGCTTTCTGTTGAGATGGCTGCTTTTAGGCCCACTAAAACGACGGGTTTTTGTAATTATAATCCCTATCCTCCTGGTAAGGTTGTGTCCTTTGTTAAAGGGGCTGTACCCCCTTTAACTAACTCTCGTGCTTATCTTTTGTTCTAGATTAGATATTACTTTTTTGACTAAAGGGGGTACGAGGCTGAACTTCTATTCGTTTCTCAGGCAACCAGCTATCACCAAGCTCGGTAGGTCTGTCACCTCTACCCGGGGCTCTTCCCACTCTTTTGCCACAGAGACGGGTTGGCCCATGTAGGCTGTCCCGGGGTAGCTCGCTTGGTTTCGGGGTTTCAAACTAAAGGTCTCTTTGCTTGTAATATTCTTGCTAAATCATGATGCAAAAGGTACGAGATTTAATCTCTGCTTTTTTGTGCTAGGTATGATTTGTTTCATTGCTCTTTCAGCTTTCCCTTGCGGTACTTTTTCTATTGCTTAAGGAACTTTTTCCGTCTCCCGTACTAAAGTGGAAAAATGGTTTGGTTTATAGGTTTAGGTTTGTGCTATATTATTTGTGTTGTTAAATTATTTGGGTGAATAAGCTAGCTGTTTGGCTCAGGGTGATCCAACTTGCATGGATGTCTTCTCGGTGTAAGGGAGATGCTTAACTATCTCAGCCACGCCCTGATTTGGTCCAAGTGCACCTTCCGGTACACTTACCATGTTACGACTTGCCTCCCCTTGTTTATGCTTTTGTGTTATGGACGTTTGTCGCTGTTTGCGGGGAGAGTGACGGGCGGTGTGTACGCGCCTCAGAGCCGGGTTCAAAAGGACACTCTATTTCCTTTTTACTACTAAATCCTCCTTTAAGCACCAGGTTTCATGGTGCTGTTCGTGTTATTCTGTGTTAGAAAATGTAGCCCATTTCTTCCCACTTCGTTCGCTACACCTCGACCTGACGTTTTGGGTTGTGCCCTTTTTGCTTACTGTTAGTCCTTCACAGGGTAAGCTGACGACGGCGGTATATAGGCGGGGGTGACCAGGAGTGGTGAGGTTTAACGGGGGTTATCGGTTCTAGAACAGGCTCCTCTAGGGGGGTCTAAGGCACCGCCAAGTCCTTTGGGTTTTAAGCTGACGCTCGTAGTACCCTGGCGGATGTTTGTTGTGAGACAATATCTGAGTTTACAGCTAAGCATAGTGGGGTATCTAATCCCAGTTTGTTTCTTAGCTTTCGTGGGGTCAGGTGGGTTGATGTTAAAGCTACTTTCGTGTTTGGGCTTCGGACGCTCAGGGGCGTATGACAGCCAGGAGGCCCTTTGGCTTTATTTTTGACTTACCTTAACCACCCTTTACGCCGTGTTCATCAACTGGGGCCTCTCGTATAACCGCGGTGGCTGGCACGAGTTTTACCGGCCCTCTTAACCCTAACTAAGTCAAGTTTTCACTTATGGCTTAATGTTTATCACTGCTGAGTTCCCTTGGGGGTGTGGCGTGGCAAGGCGTCTTGGGCTAACAGGGTTGTGCCTGATGCCTGCTCCTCGTCCCCGGGTGGGGGATTAAGGGCATCCTCACAGGGCTGCGGAGACTTGCATGTGTAAATTGAGTTAGAGCTGATGGTAAAGTCAGGACCAAGCCTTTGTGCACACGGAGCTTTTTAGGGCTCATCTTAGCATCTTCAGTGCTATGCTTTATATTAAGCTACGTTAGC